TTCTTCGTACACTTGAAACATAGCCCAAAAAATGGAAGGAACGATTATCTAATTGGTTTATATGGATCCTGTGCAGTTGAGACCACAAGTGAAAATTACATTGCCATAAATAGATAAAGTGATATTTCCATTTTTTCATCAAAAGATCAGTTCCCTTTGAAATCAAAAGGGATTTTTCCCGATATCTAACATAATGCATGAAAGAATCTTTGAACAACCGCAAAGCCTTCTGAAAATCATTACAAAGCACTACTACAAGATGTTCTATTTTCCCATAGAAATGGACTCGTTCAAGAAGGGCTTCCCAGGATATTGATCGTAAATGAGAAGATTGTTTACGGATAAAAAGGAATACGGATTCCCATTCATATACATGAGAATTATATATGAATAAGGATAATCTTTCATTTTCTTTTTTTGAAAAAGAAAAGCATTTTTTTTTGCTAATGAGACTGCCCGAATGACAATACTCGTATAAAAAGATTCGCAATAAATGCAAAGAGGGGACGTCTTGTATCCAGTAACGAAGGGTTTGAACTAAAATTTCTGGATGGATAGGGTAGGGTATTAATACATCCGATATATGATATAAATAGAATATATTGTCCTCAAAAAAGGAAAATATTGAGTGGATAGATCGTAAATTATGAGATTTTGCTATTTCTCTTTTTTTTTCTAGGCAAGACACTAATTGGAAGGAGAATGGAATTTCCACAATAATTGAAAAAGCCTCCGATATCATTTTCGAATGCAAATTGTTTTTTCGCCCCAACAATTGATTTTGTTGAAAATCATTTTCATTACAAGAAATAAGAAAATGATTCTGTTTATGCATTCGAATAATTAAACGTTTCACAATTAGTGAACTAGATTTATCGCCATAACCTAAATTTTCTATGGATTCGTAAGGAATCGGTCTATTTAAACCATGATCATGGCCGAGTGCGTAGATATATTCCTGAAAAAGAAGTGGATACAGGAAGTGCTTTTGCTCAGATCTAAATGTTTCTAAATATCCTTTTAATTTTTCCATTTGAAATGACCAAAAAGTGTGGAAGGTTTCTTAGATTAACAAATGATACATAGTGCGATACGGTCAAAACGGGGTATCCAATAAGAAAGGAATACCTCGAAGATAAGTAGCCAATCCACGGATCTTCCCTTTTCTTCTATCCCACCTTTCGTTCCACTTACAGGAAGTGGTTAGAAATCCTTTATTTTTGCAATCCTATCGCTCTTTTGATTTTGGAATTTATTTTTTTCTCAGTATACCGTTTCTTCTACACATTGCTTTTCCCATAAGAATCTAAAAAATGAGAGAATAATGAATAATTAGGATTCAAAAAAAGGGAATCGATGATTCACTCGCAGGAGAACCCCCCCCTTTTCCGCATCAGACACTAATATATTTTTAACCTCTAATTAGACCGGGCAATTATTCGAATTAAGAGAAAAAGCTCGTTACTTCGGGTTTCCCTATAATTGGAGCTTTAGAGCTCTATCCATTTATTGACTCAACCCAATGATGAATTGATTTGATCCCCTTCCAAGAATCAAAACAAGATTTTGTAATGATCCGGTCTAGTGAGGATTAAGAATGGGGTATTCTTAGAATTCTCCATTGAAACGACATGCTGTTTTTTCCATTCATCCCCTTCAGGATCAGTCGTGGTCTTACAAACTTTACTAATAGTATGTACAAATACGTTGCTTCATCCAAATGTGTAAAAGATCATAGTCGCACTTAAAAGCCGAGTACTCTACCGTTGAGTTAGCAACCCATATATGTATATGTTAAGTAAATAGGATGTATAAATACGATCGTAATATAATAATATATTTTATATATATTTTAAAAATATATGATAAGGAAATCCCCGACCTACCTAACAAAACTAAAACTAGTAAATAGTGAAAAATCTAAATAAATCATTTAAGAATCTATCAGGAAAATCAAAAAGAAACAAAAACGAACAGATCAGACTAAAAAACGGATTGTAGTGCAGGGATCCATAGAAAAAGGTACTCTACTAACACTATAAAATAAAAAAATAAAACACTATAAAAAAATAAAAATAAAATATAAAAAAATAAAATATAAAAAGGTATATAAATGGGCGGAACCCTATCCAATTTTTCATGAATTTTTTCCATTCAACTAAAAACGAAAAAGAAACTTCTTTTGTTCTAGTGAGTTTTGTGAATCCACCATTTTCGTGAAGTGAAGTGTGAAGTGAATAAACGAAGTGTTTGATCGTGGAGAAATCGATCGATTTCTCCACGATCAAATTATATTTGATCGATACACCATTGTCAATATGAATTGAATGTTGAAAAAAAAATAATAAATAAAAAGAAAATGAATAAGGATAATATAATAATGAATAAAACTATTCAATTAATGAAAAAACGAATTTCAAAGAATTCCATTTTTGTTGGATTGGCACTACATAGATAAGAAACGAAGTACGGATAGGGGAATAAATTAAGGAAAAGAAGGATAAATCTAGAATTTTTCCAATATAGGTAAGTACAATAAGTAAGATTGACTCTTTACCTGTTAAAATGAAATCCAATAGTAAAAACCCCTTCATGGTAATACCTACACCTCATAGATCCAGTTATTTCATCTATTCACTTGATCACCTTTACCGTCTCATATCAATACAATAAGATTTTTAAAATTATAAAATATACATACGATCTTAGAATTTATATAGGATTAAGTATGAATAGAACAAGCCCATAAGGGGGTAGAGGAGTGGAGAAACAATTCCCAAAAATTAGATATGGAGCCCCCCTTTTGTTTGATTAACTCGAATTGTTTGATTAACTCGAAGTTCTTTAAATATCTCCGCCTTCTTTGAAATATCATGAACAGTTCCTGTAGGTTGAGCACCCTTTCCGAGGAAGTATAGAACAGCAGGAACATTTAAATATGTTTGATTCTTGATCGGATCATAAAAACCCACTTTCTGAAGATCCCTTCCCTCTCTTCGTGATCGAACATCAATTGCAACGATTCGATAGACGGCCCATTGGGATAGATGTGGATTAACCCCCCCCCCTGGAAACGTATAAGAGGCTTTCTCCTCGTACGGCTCGAGAAAGAATGATGAGAACTTATGCATATATGCGGTAAATGCATTTATGAAATAATCAATTAGACTAGAATTGAAGTCGTTTTTTGTTCTTCCTTCTTAAAAAAAGTATCATTCATACTCATAACTCAAATTAGTTAATTCTCAAGGAGCTCAAGGGCTTATACATTTATTGAGTCGTCTCTAGCATCTTTTGTTTGTCTTACCTAGGATCCATTTCCTCACTTTTTTGAATATTTGGTTCAATCCAGCTGGTAAGGCAATTGCAAAAGAGTGTTTCCTTGTTTCAATATCTGTTATCTTTACATTGATCCTTGGGTTTAGAACATTGATCCTTGGGTTTAGACATTACTTCGGTGGTTCTTAATCTCTCAAAAAAGCAGCAACATACCCTTTATTGTTTCTTTTTATTGAAGAATCATAGGAATGATTGATTCCTCTGCAATACACTTATAATCGAAATAGTTTTATTAATTTCGATCGATTTCACCTTTTTTATTTGAAACTTATTCGAAATTGACCCCTTTGATCCTATATCGAAGATATGTTTACGAAGTTTGTTCAATTTATTGATTGGTACTAACCCTAGACCCCCTCTCCTGCTAAAAAAATCATTTGGACTCGAGCTCCATCATGTACCCTAAAATTCTCATTAGGGATCGTTAGAACAAACTAAACTATGTCGAGCCAAGAGCATCTTCGAGGATATAGAAAGTGGCGGATTCTTGCATCCACTGCCAATGATGTCCTTCAAGTCGCACGTTGCTTTCTACCACATCGTTTCAAACGAAGTTTTACCATAACATTCCCCTAATTTGAAATTCTAGAACCAGTGTGGAATTGATTCAATATAGAATCAAATCATGAATAGTCATTGGATTTATTTAATCGGTGCTCCATAATTTCTTTTTCGATATACTTTTTCGATATAGAAGTATAAGTATTCATATAGAGAAGCTTTAACAAAGATTTCATTCCATTTATTTGAATGATAAAAGATGGAATGAAATCTTTGTTAAAAGACATAAAAATGGGGTTGCTTAACGCTTATTTACACCTAATCACAAAAAAGAAAAATAGATGGAGAAAATCGAACTTATTTGTTTGTTTTTTATTTTTATAAGGATAAATATAAAAGAATTGGTGAAATATAAGATTAAGGTCGTTATTCTTTAATTGAATTGGAAATTCAATTAAAGTTAATTAGTAATTATTGAAATGAAAAAAATACAAGTCTGATAAAATCAGAATTGTAGGAGTATGATCTTTCCATATATACATCAGATATAAGGAGCACTTGTCAATAGAGTATACTAATGACATTGTCATTATTTATGTTTGGGAAATCACGGGCCTTTTTCGCCGAAATAGAAATTGCCACGTTACTGAAATACAAGAACAGGAATACATATAAACAATGTTTATAGTGTATTAAATAATGAATATAGTGCATTAATGGCTCATTTTCTAAAGCTTTTCTTTTGCTTTACTTGAAACTGAAAAACAAAAAAACAAAAATTCAAGTTGAAATTTTGTTTTTCAAGTTGATAAACCACATTTCCATAAATGACAAATTCCATCAAACTCGAGTGGAAAAAAAAATGATTGACTTTCCAAAACGATAGAAAACCCCTCTCTTTCCCATTTTGCCACAAAACAAAAGCATGTGGTGAGGGAATCATTTTTTCTTTAAAAATACGGAACAACCCATTTTTTAACTAACTAACCTCACTCAATATGAATAGAACCCGGGTGAAAGGAGCGGGCATACAATGAATAGTCTACCCTCCTTTTCCAAAAAATCTTTTCTTTATTTAATTTATGTCCACATCCCAACAAAAAAAGATTTTTGCTTCCATCCACGCGGCATTTAGATTTCTACCCTTGTGAGAAACAACGTCGAAGAGGATTATAAATATATATATAACAATCATTAAAAACCCAAAGGAAAAAGAAAATGACATTGTATCCACCACTGATAGATACGCAGAAAAGTATGTTCTTTAAGTTTCTTCTGTTCTGAGGGAACAGCTCTGGGACGGAAGGATTCGAACCTCCGAGTAACGGGACCAAAACCCGGTGCCTTACCGCTTGGCCACGCCCCATTTATATGTCGATTAGACAATAATAGACAATAATATTGTTATTGTCTGTTCGTCAATTCCAACCTAAATATCTACCGAATTGGTTGTTGCTAAGATTCGATACGTGGAAACGTAGAATGAAAATAAATTCATTGATCATTGCATAGAATTCCATTAAGATATTGTATGAAAATAGAATTCCATCTTGATTTTCATTTTACAATTGAAGGGTTTTGGTTGGGGGAGGGAAAAGAAAAAAGAAGGATTTTTTTCTTTTCCCCCATATCAATAACTCAATAAAAAATGAAATTATCTCTAATCCAATCCAAGAACGAAATGTTTGTTATGCTTAATATCTTTAGTTTGATCTGTCTTAGTTCTGCCCTTCATTCGAGTAGCTTTTTCTTCGCTAAATTGCCGGAAGCTTATGCCCTTTTCAATCCAATCGTGGATGTTATGCCAGTCATACCTGTGTTCTTTTTTCTCTTAGCCCTTGTTTGGCAAGCTGCTGTAAGTTTTCGATGAGATTTTTAATTGGAATACTAAAATATTCACCACGATAGATTCGAACAAAAAATATGTGTTCTAACAAAATGGGGAAAAACAATTGCTAATATCGGGTAAATCATACATTATGAACCTTCGATTCATACATAGAAATTCTCTATGGATTGGATTATGAATATGGAGATCCGCGCGCGGGGTCTGGATCAGCTAATGTCTTCTTCATTCTGATCTTACGAGCTATTCTAAATAAGGTTGCCTCAAACAAAATACTAAATTGGGGAGATCCTTTTGATAACCAAGGATAGAAGTCGAATTTTAGGACAGAGAAATTTCTTAAAATCCTTTTCTTGGTGCAAGATATTTGGGACAAAAATAGAGAATCTATTCCCTTATTTTCCACAATATAATTTGGAGATTGTGTAATGCTTACTCTCAAACTCTTCGTTTACACAGTAGTGATATTCTTTGTTTCTCTCTTCATCTTCGGATTCCTATCTAATGATCCAGGACGTAATCCTGGGCGCGAGGACTAAAAAACCCCCCTTTCTTCTTGTTTTTTTTTTTTTTATTTTCTTTATTCTTTATTTTTTAATGATTTTTTTTACATTTCATCCATTTAACTATGAAAATGGAACTAACTATGAGAAATAAAGCCGAGACTCTCGATTTTTTCGAATTCCAACGAATTCCCGATAGAAACTAAAAAGGATCCGAAGAAACGGAGAGAGAGGGATTCGAACCCTCGGTACGAATAACTCGTACAACAGATTAGCAATCTGCCGCTTTAGTCCACTCAGCCATCTCTCCCAATTCCTAATTCAAAAATTAGATAATTCACATGTCAATTATGAATGAAAAATAGATAAAAGTCTTTTTCTTTCTTTATTTATTCTCTTTTTTATTCTAAATAAAGAATTTTTCTATCTATTTAGAAAGATAGAAATTTCATAAGCAATTACAATTTTATACCCATTTTTTTAGCAATTCCGTTTGAATAATGATTCAGAACAAAAATTTCCAATAGAAAAAAAAGTACCTCTTTGATTTACTACGAAAGAGTTTTTTACTCCCCCAGCCTGGCTAGTACCTAGCCGGGCCATTCTTTGTTTTGCTTCTTGTCATTTTCATTTCATTTCTATGATTCGTATAATCTTTATGTATGATAAAGGTTCTTTTTCTTACTTCTTTTTCTTTTATCCATTTTTTTATTCAAAAGAAAAATCTATATCAGATTTCCATTCCGACGAGAATCCCCCCTTTTCCTCACGGAAAAACTTCGTTTGTTTGAAATGAAATCCACAAACAAAGCGAATACTATCTTTATTAGATCTAATGAAATTAACTCAATTCATAAGATCTGGGGAGTGTATGAGAATAAATGAAGTAAGGAGGAATCGCTCCGAAAAGGAAGAGAAAATACAACCAACCCCCCTCCCCCTATTCGACAAATGATGTATTTATATACATTATATATATTATAGCGGGTATAGTTTAGTGGTAAAAGTGTGATTCGTTCTATTAATAGCTGAAATAGTTAAGGGATCCTTTAAGTTTAACCGAGATTCCGATCAAAAACTTTATTTCTTAGAAAAGGTTTAATCCTTTACCTCTCAATGCGCCATTTGGAGAAGAAGATAGATTCTCGTGATTTATATCCAATCCAAAAAGTCAATTAGAAATTGAAAAATGAGATTATGAAATCGCGAAACATAATTTTTTTTAGTTAGATCAACCCTTCAAAAAGGCTCCATGGATGAAGATCCAAAAGTTTATTTCTAATCGTAACTAGATCTTCAACTTTTTTTGAA